GTGTAATACTAATTGATAGGGCCTCATTGATAAGTGCTACAAGATCTCGCGCATTGGAACCCATGGTTATGGACCCGAATCCGTTAGTATGGAACATCTTCTTTTCCAAGTGAAATCCCCTAGTATATGAAAGAATGAAAAAGTGCTTTCGTTGTTGTGGAAGAAGAAGCCTTCGTATCTTAATGCATGTATTGAATTTCTTCGGAGCTATTAGAGCGGGATCCACTTTTTGGGGAATATGAGTCGAAGCAATAACAAGAATCTTTCCAGTGGAACATCTTTCACAATCCCTGGAGAGATAGTTCTCTAATAGACCGAGGGATAAGTAATTCGACTCATTCACATGCAGATCATGAATGTTTGGAATCCATATTATGCAAGGAGACATTGCTTTTGCTAATTCGAATTGAAGGGTGGTATCAAATCGGTCTATTTTCGGCGTCATATACATAGTTAGCACATTCGTCATAGTTAGCAGCTCCGTATCAATATCAAGGTCATCATCACTATCATCAATATCGTCACTATCATCAATATCGATATCGTCACTATCATCAATATCGATATCATCAATAAGATAACCTTTAGGCTTGTCATCCAGGAACTTGTTCGGAAATACCGTAATGAAAGGAACATAGGAGTTTGTCGCTAGGTATTTGACCAAACAGGATCGTCCAGTTCCTATAGAACCTATCACTAAAATACCTCTAGAAGGGGATAGGGCTAAGCGGAGCGAAAAGGGTTTTCCATGAGGAGATGGGGAATGAAAACTATTAGCCCCACACGAGGTTTGTGAATAAGTGATTGTCTGATAATGAGCAAGGAATATCCGTCTTTCTGCTAAACAGGATCTATTGAACTCATAATTCATTAGATCCTTTTGATGAATGTCAACTAAGTATCGTAAGGAAATTGATCCCGGTTGTTCAATCATTTGATAACCAGAGTCATTCTTTGATAAATGATCACTATGAGTCAGACTCAATAGAATTTGATCAATCCTTTTTTCTGTCGTTAAGGTGGAGAACTGAACCAAGAATTCTCTTTCTTCATCATCAATCGAATCACTGTTCGCGACCCAGAATTCTATTTTCTCATCAATCCAATCACCGTTCACGTTTTTTCTTTTTCTTATCAATGAATAGATCTCTTTACTTGTACGACTTAGATGTCTCGTATTTCTCGAAAAAATGATTCGATTGATGGGATTTGGTATGATACTTACAAGATCGATGAGATTGATCTTCCAATATTTCTTCTTAGAACGTATTGATTTGACCCCATAAGCGAGACCACCACCCAATAGCATGTTGCCACCAGAAGCAGAACCCCGTATTTCTTCCAGAGAATCTCCTAATTGTTCCAGAACAACTAGAAAGAGATTCTTTAACCAGAAAGGATTCAGTTCAGATGTAGGATACCTATCCAGAAGTTTTCGAAATTCCATCATGTATGATGGAATCATCAAAGATTTGATCTTTTCTAACTCTGTCTGTAACTCACTAGAGGCTCGGGAAACAAAGAGAAGATGTATACGAACGAGATATCCAGCAACAAGAAGAAGGAAAAAGATGGAATAGAGGAACTCCCGAGCATTTGTTGATCTCAGATGTGCCCATATCAATGGAACGGGTGACTCATTATTTCGATGAATCATTTCTTCGGACAGAAGAAGATTCTGTAAACATTGACTCGAAATCTCACTTATCGGAGTCCATTGTGGAAGAATCTTCTGAGGAATTGGCCGTGATATATCTGATCCATGCATCATATCATGAAAAATGGATACAAATTTTTGACTACTACTCAGTATCGGCAATGGGTCTGAAAGAGTATCTAAAAGGGTGAAATTGAGATATTTGCACCCTGTCGAAGTAAGGAACCATGGCATATATGTTTGGAACAGATTCCATTTTGAGAGATTTGAAAAAGCACTATCTCGTTGAAAGGTTCTATACATCTGCCCTTTCTCAACGCATTTCTTTAGACAAAGACTCCGTTTTTTCCTCTTTCCGGATGGTAAATACTTCTCAGAACATGGAGTGTGAATCAAACCCATGTTTGAATTGAAACTGAGATACTGATGCAAGTTATTCCCTTCTGAATCAGATAGATTCATATCTGAAAGAGGCTGACAATAAGTTTTTTCCAAATTGACTATTTGTTCCTCTGTTAGAGGTGTTGCAGAAATGTCTGCGATCGAGTAAATAGCTCCACGAACGAATGGATCGGATCGAATTGGAAAATGGAAAGATTTGTACAATTTGGAAAAGTTATACGTTTCATCACCACTTTGTGGGAAATCGTTAGGTATGAAGATGTCAGATACCTGTGACTCGATTGGTGAAATAGTCTCTCTCTCCAAAAAAAGATATCTTTTTTTACCGACGCACAAAGAAAAGATTTTGTTGCGAATGGACAAGATATTGAGGAATTGTCCATATGTAAGATCATAATTATTGATACGGGTCTTTTCCACATCAAAGGGGAATCTTTTGTT